TTTTGGTTCGACCCGTAGTCACATATGAAATATCCGATGGGATAAATTTAGCAACACTTTTCCCTCGTGATATCTTGCAGGAAAAGGATAATGTCCAATTTAGAGTTGTCAATTATATCCTTTATGGAAATGGCAAGTCAATTCGAGGAATTTATCACACAAGTATTCAATTAGTTCGGACTTGCTTAGTATTGAATTGGGACCAAGAACAAAATGGTTCTATAGAAGAGGTTCATGCTTCCTTTGTTGAGGTAAGGGCAAATGATCTAATTCGCGATTTCATAAGAATTGAGTTAGTCAAGTCCACTATTTCGTATACCGGAAAAAGGTATGATAGGGCAAGTTCCGGATTGATTCCCGATAATGGATTAGATTGCACCAATATCAATCCTTTTTATTCCAAGGCGAAGATTCAATCACTTAGCCAACATCAAGGAACTATTGGTATGTTGTTGAATCAAAATAAGGAATGCCAATCTTTGCTAATTTTGTCATCATCCAATTGTTCTCGAATTGGTCCATTCAATAGTTCGAAATATAACAATGTGACAAAAGAATCGGATCCCCTAATTCCAATTAGGGATTATTTAGGTCCCTTAGGCGCTATTGTACCTAAAATATCGAATTTTTATTCATCTTACCATTTAATAACTCATAATCAGATCGTGTTAAAGAAATATTTGCTACTTGACAATTTGAAACAGATTTTCCAAGTACTTCAAGTACTTAAATACTGTTTAATAGATGAAAATAGAAGGATTTATAATCCCGATCTATGCAGTAACATCATTTTGAACCCATTCCATTTGAATTGGTGCTTTCTCCATCATGATTATTGTGAAGAGACATCGATCAAAATTAGCCTTGGACAATTTATTTGTGAAAATGTATGTCTATTTAAATACGAACCACACGTAAAAAAATCTGGTCAAATTTTAATTGTTAATGTCGACTTTTTAGTTATAAGATCGGCTAAGTCTTATTTGGCTACTCCTGGAGCAACTGTTCATGGTCATTATGGGAAAATCCTTTACGAAGGAGATACATTAGTTACATTTATATATGAAAAATCGAGATCTGGTGACATAACGCAAGGTCTTCCAAAAGTAGAACAAATCTTAGAAGTGCGTTCGATTGATTCAATATCGATGAACCTCGAAAGGAGAGTTGAAGGTTGGAACGAGCGTATACCAAGAATTCTTGGGATCCCCTGGGGGTTTTTGATTGGAGCTGAGCTAACCATAGCCCAAAGTCGTATCTCTTTGGTTAATAAGATCCAAAAGGTTTATCGATCCCAGGGGGTACAGATCCATAATAGACATATAGAGATTATTGTACGTCAAGTAACATCAAAAGTGTTGGTTTCAGAAGATGGAATGTCTAATGTTTTTTCGCCTGGAGAATTAATCGGATTGTTGCGAGCGGAACGAGCAGGGCGCGCTTTGGACGAATCGATCTGTTATCGGGCAATCTCATTGGGAATAACAAGAGCGTCTCTGAATACTCAAAGTTTCATATCCGAAGCAAGTTTTCAAGAAACCGCTCGAGTTTTAGCAAAAGCTGCTCTACGAGGTCGTATTGATTGGTTGAAAGGCCTGAAAGAGAACGTTGTTCTGGGGGGGATTATACCTGTTGGTACCGGATTCCAAAAATTTGTGCACCGTTCAAGGCAAGACAAAAACATTTATTTGGAAATCAAAAGAAAAAATCTATTCGAGTTGGAAATGAGAGATATTTTGTTACACCATAGAGAATTATTTTGTTCTTACGCGACAAACAATTTCCATGAGACAAATTTACATGAGACATCAGAACAATCATTTATGCGATTTAATGATTCCTAAGAGCGGATTCATTTTCACTTTAACTATCTTTTAACTATACTGGTCTGATTATTGATTTGGTAATAAATAAAATAAGTAATTTTAAAAATTTATGGTTTGTGCCGTGTATCAATGGTCAATCCCCGGTAGAAGGTTCCATCGGAACAATTATTTATTTCAAGGTACCTCGTCTCTTTGTTAATAATACGAAAAAGAAAAAACAAAAAGGAAGTGTGGGAAAAAATGACAAGAAGATATTGGAACATCAATTTGGAAGAGATGATGGAAGCAGGAGTTCATTTTGGTCATGGTACTAAGAAATGGAATCCTAGAATGGCCCCTTACATTTCTGCAAAGCGTAAAGGTATTCATATTACAAATCTCGCTAGAACTGCTCGTTTTTTATCAGAAGCCTGTGATTTAGTTTTTGATGCAGCAAGTAGGGGAAAAAACTTCTTAATCGTCGGTACCAAAAATAAAGCATCGGATTCAGTAGCATCAGCTGCAATAAGGGCTCGGTCTCATTTTATTAATCAAAAATGGCTCGGTGGTATGTTAACGAATTGGTCCACTACGGAAACGAGACTTTATAAGTTCAGGGACTTAAGAGCAGAAGAAAAGATGGGGAAACTCAACCGTCTCCCCAAAAGAGATGCAGCAATGTTGAAGAGAAAATTATCTACCTTGCAAACATATCTCGGTGGGATCAAATATATGACGGGATTGCCTGATATTGTGATCATCGTTGATCAGCAAGAAGAATATACGGCTCTTCGAGAATGTGCCATTTTGGGGATTCCAACGATTTGTTTAATCGATACAAATTGTGACCCAGATCTTGCAGATATTTCGATTCCAGCCAACGATGACGCTATAGCTTCAATTCGATTGATTCTTAACAAATTAGTATCCGCAATTTGTGAAGGTCGTTCTAGCTATATAAGAAATCGTTGATTATGATTAAGATTAAGAATAATAAAATTAGTTAATGTTAATTATTGGGCAACTCCATAGATTTATTGGATCGGTTACTTTTTTTTGAATTTTTTTAAATAGATAAAAAAAAAGAACTGGGGATATTGATATATATTATGATGTTATGTGATTTCTTGGTATCCTAAATATATGATTAATGATTCAAGTTGGTGAGTTGAGAAAGAAATGGTTGAATCAAACTAATTCCTTTTTTGAAGTTCAATTTCTATCAGAGGACAATATGAATGTTATACCATGTTACATTAAAACACTCAAGGGGTTATACGATATATCGGGTGTAGAAGTAGGCCAACATTTCTATTGGCAAATAGGAGGTTTACAAATCCATGCCCAAGTACTTATCACTTCTTGGGTCGTAATTGCTATCTTGTTAGGTTCAGCCATCATAGCTGTTCGGAATCCACAAACCATTCCGACCGACGGTCAGAATTTCTTTGAATATGTCCTTGAATTTATTCGAGACTTGAGCAAAACCCAGATTGGAGAAGAATATGGACCTTGGGTTCCCTTTATTGGAACTATGTTCCTATTTATTTTTGTTTCTAATTGGTCAGGTGCCCTTTTACCTTGGAAAATCATACAGTTACCTCATGGGGAGTTAGCTGCGCCCACGAATGATATAAATACTACTGTTGCTTTAGCTTTACCCACGTCAGTGGCATATTTTTATGCAGGTCTTACCAAAAAAGGGTTGGGTTATTTCGAGAAATACATCAAACCAACTCCAATACTTTTACCAATTAACATCCTAGAAGATTTCACAAAACCCTTATCTCTTAGTTTTCGACTTTTCGGGAATATATTGGCTGATGAATTAGTAGTTGTTGTTCTTGTTTCTTTAGTCCCTTCAGTAGTTCCTATACCTGTCATGTTTCTTGGATTATTTACAAGTGGTATTCAAGCTCTTATTTTTGCAACGTTAGCCGCGGCTTATATAGGCGAATCCATGGAGGGTCATCATTGACTAGTTTTCGAAATAGTCTTTTTTTTTAGCTTATCCCAATTCATGCATGGTTCAAGATAATCTGCTTGGTTGGAGAACATAATAGATATAAATACGTATGAATATATGACCTAGAGTCGTAGGAGAGAAGATGAACGATATTACGGAATTGTAAAAAAAAAAGATGGGTTGGGGAGGTCACACTAGATGTATGTAATGTCTATAAGTCCAGCCACTTTTTGTGTGGGTTTCGAGGAATGATTCTATAATCCGATTCAATATAAAATGTGTCCAGTTTACGTTATGGAAGAAAGAAATGTATATGTAATATGTATATGTAATATTAGATATTCACTAGTTATATAGTCCTATCTATATATAAATAGAAGTCCTTATGCCTTACCTATATACTAACTAACTATATATATATCTAACTATATGCTATATATATGTAATATATATATAGCAATATATATTGATATCGTTATATTGATATATTGATATCGTTGATATCGATCATATTGATATCCATTGCATATATTGATGATTGCATATATTGATTTGATTGCAGTTTACTGCATTTAGATTAGATGGATTACAAGATAAGTCAAGTCCTTTCTTCTGTTTCATTTGTGATTGTGTATTGGATGAAAAAACAGATGAACTCAAGGATATAGAAGAGTAAAGAACGAAGGATGGAATGAAAGAATGGTTGGAAAGAAAGAAATGCAATAACTAGAGCCGTATGTATATGGATTTACAAAAACTTCATCATGGGTAGAAACAAAAAATGAGATATCGAAGTAGTTCTGATGATTCAGTAATATTATCATTAGTTTTTAGTTACTCCGACCCAATAGATCTTAATGATCAAACTTAATGATAAAATTAAGTAATAATTCATTGGTTGATTGTATCATTAACCATTTCTTTTTTTTTTGGTGTGAGGAACTTACCATGAATCCACTGATTTCTGCCGCTTCCGTTATTGCTGCTGGATTGGCTGTAGGACTTGCTTCTATTGGACCCGGAGTTGGTCAAGGTACTGCTGCAGGCCAAGCTGTAGAGGGTATTGCGAGACAACCAGAAGCAGAGGGTAAAATACGAGGTACTTTATTGCTTAGTCTAGCTTTTATGGAAGCTTTAACAATTTACGGACTGGTTGTGGCATTAGCGCTTTTATTTGCGAATCCTTTTGTTTAATCCTAGAAATGTAAAAAAGTACCTTAGATTACATA